TTATTGATGGTCATCAGTGTATAATGTAATTAGTAAAGAAAAAATATATCCTTGAATAATACCAATACCAATTTCGAAAATAAAATATCCTGTTTGGATAATTATTACTAGTGATGAAATTATATATGATGATGTTATTATTGAAATAGTAAGGTAATCTCCAATTAATGTTAAAATGATGTGTCCTGCTCTAATATTGGCTGCTAATCGAATAGATAAGGTTACAGGTCGTACTAAAATTCTTAGTGATTCAATTACTGGTAAAAAGGGAATTAAAAATGTTGGGGTTCCTAATGGTAATATAGAGGCTAGTCTTGAGTATGGATTGTTTATATAAGATGAGATAATTAAAGATAATCATAAGGGTAATGCTAATACAAATGTTATTGCTAGGTGTCTGGTGGTGCTAAAAACATAAGGTATTAAACCTAATATGTTGAAATTAATAATAGTAATAAATAAAGAGGAAGTTATTAGTCTAAATCCTCCTATGTTTATTCTAAAAGATCGTGTGATTTGAATGTTAATGGCTTGTTTTGGTAGGGATATAAGGTTATGTAAATTTGATGTGTTGATTCAGTAAGATGAATTAATAAAGAATAAGGATCATAAGGATAATAATCAGGTTAATATGTGTGCTGAAAATAATGTGGAATTGTGATCATCAAAGGAGGAAAAGATATCAACTATCATATATTAAGGATTTATATAAAATCATTTTCTAGATTAAAAGTCTAGTGCTTAAAGTTCAGCCACTTAATATATAAGGTGGTCGATTTAAGTCGGTAGATTGTAAATCTATGAATAAGTGTAATACTTTCTTGTAAGGTAAGGTAAGCTAAAGGATTAAGCTGTTGGGTTCATACCCCGAAAATAAATAATAAATATTTCTTTACTAATAAAATTAGTTTAAATAAAATAGTAAATTGTGGTTTTACAGATAATTATAAAAATTATTTTATTATGTTTAAGTTAATTGGGGTTGAATTAAGTTTTAGGTTGTTGTTATTTTTTTTGTTTTTTATTATAAGTTTAATAATAATATATTTGTGTTTAAATAATGTTTGTTTTATTTTTAGATGAGAGTTGTTTAGTTGTATAAGGAGTGAAGTTAAATTTGATTTATTATTAGATTGAATAAGGTGTAGGTTTAGAGGTTTGGTATGTTTTATTTCTGGTTGTGTAATAGTGTTTAGGTTATCTTATATAAAAGGAGATTTGAATTCTTTTCGGTTTACTATTATGGTTGTGTTGTTTGTATTATCTATAAATTTTTTGATTTTTATTCCTAGGTTAGTATCATTATTATTAGGTTGGGATGGGTTAGGATTGGTTTCTTTTTGTCTTGTGATTTATTATCAAAATAATAAGTCTTTATCAGCTGGTATATTAACAGTGTTGATAAATCGTGTTGGTGATTGTTTTATTTTAGCTTCAATTTCAGTTTTGTTGTTGTTAGGTCATTGGAATATATTATGTTTTTGAGAATTTGTTGATTTTGAATTGGTTAATTTTTTTATAATAATTGCTGGGATGACTAAAAGTGCTCAGATTCCTTTTAGTAGTTGGCTTCCGGCAGCTATAGCTGCTCCTACTCCTGTTTCTGCTTTGGTTCATTCTTCTACTTTAGTTACGGCAGGAGTTTATTTATTTATTCGTTTTTTTAATTATTTGATTGTTTATTATTGATTTAGTATATTTATATTTTATATTTCTGTTTTAACTACTATTATATCAGGTATTTGTGCTTTGTATGAATATGATATAAAGAAGATTATTGCTTTATCAACACTTAGTCAGTTAGGTGTGATGATAATATCTTTAAGATTGGGGATACCTATAATGGCTTTATTTCATTTATATACTCATGCTATGTTTAAAGCTTTATTGTTTATGTGTGGTGGTAATATTATTCATTGTTTTATAGGAAGTCAAGATATACGACATATTAATAATGTATCAAATTTGATACCTGTTACTTGTGTATTTTTAAATGTAGCTAATATGGCTTTGTGTGGAATGCCTTTTTTGGCTGGGTTTTATTCTAAGGATTTAATTATTGAAGGGTTAATTGTTGGTAATATGAATTTTTTTATATTATTGTTGGGATTGTTTGGTGTGTGTTTAACTGTTTTGTATAGAATACGTTTTTCTTTTTTTATTATTTGAGGTAATGAAAGGTTTGAGGTTTATAGTAATGTAAGCGATAATGATAAAAATATGTTTTTTCCTATAAGTATACTTGTGTTAGGGGCTTTATGAGGTGGTTGATTTTTTCAGAATATATTTAGATTATTTGAGTTAAATATTTATATGCCTGTTTTTATGAAATTGGTTGTTAGTTTTTTAATTATTACAAGGTTGGTTTTATCAATTGGTTTTTGGGATAATGGTTATGTTGATTTTAAGGTGGGTGTTTTAAAATATGTTAATAGGAGTATATGATTTATAAGTAGTTTTGTTTGTTATCCTTTGTTGGGTGGTTTTAAGGAAGTGACTAATAACAGGTTGAAGATTATAGATATGGGTTGGTTTGAAATTTTGGGAGGTCAGGGTGTTTTTGGTTTAAATAAGTTATTTTTTTTTGTCTTAGAGCATTGGTTAATATTATTTATTAATTGTTATTTAATTGTTTTTGTTTGTTTTGTTATTTTTATTTAAAATATAAGGGTGTTAGTATCACCTAAATATGAGTCGAAATCATATATGATTTATCATTTCTTATATGGTTTATTTGGCTTTGGTTATTATATAAGTTATTATTAAATTATATATGTTAGGTTTGTGTGTGTTAAACGTTTTATCTATTTATTTGTTTATTTGGTTTATTTAATATAAATTAAGTAGATATATATTATTTTTAGTTTTTTATTATAATGATAATTATGGATTACGCAGTATTTATTATTATACAATGAATGAGAGTTTGATATAGTTATTATAAAGAAAAGTGGTTAAATTAGTGCCAGCAGCTGCGGTTATACTAATACTTTGAATTTATATTTATATAGTATAAAATAAAGTAATTAGGTTTGATTATTAATATTTAGATTAGTTGAGGGCGATGATTGTAGGTAAAATTTAATTGTTGTTATTGATTGAATTATTCTAATTATATATTCTTTGAAAGTAAGAAGGAAAACTAGGATTAGATACCCTATTATTCTTTATTTTAAAAATTTTATTACTTGAGTAGTGTGAACATAGTATTTAGTTGTAGAAAGTAGTTTTAATTTTATGTTTGAAACTTAAAAGGCTTGGCGGTGTTATATACCCTTCCAGAGGAGTTTGCTTATTAATTTGATAATCCTCAATTTATACTTACTTTTTTTTGAATATATATAAATCAGTTTGTATATTGCTGTCATCAGTTTATTTTGTAAAAATTTTGTAAGAAACTTAATAATTAGTTGGTTATAAGGTCAAGTCAAAATGCAGCTAATAAAAAAGGTTTATAAAGTGAACTACTATTTAAAATTTTTAATCGGATTGAATTATGTAATTGGTTTATAAAGTAGGATTTGGTAGTAATATTATAATAGTGAGTTTTTATGAATTAGGTTTTATAATGCGTACATATCGCCCGTCGCTCTTGTTGGAAAATAAGATAAGTCGTAACAGAGTAGATGTAGTGGAAGCTGTTTCTGGAATGTAGTGAATAAATTATTATTAAATATTTATTGTTTGTGTGATTTAATGTTTATATAAATTTAAATTATTTGTTTATAAGGTATTAAGAGTATAGATATAATGTTTTGTAAAGTACTGTGAAGGATAAAAAGAATATTTTTTTATAGTAGATTATTAATTCGTACCTTTTGTATAATGGATTAATAATATATTTAATTTATATAAATTATTCTCGAAGTGAAAAGATTTACTTAATATATTTATGTTAACGTGGTATAGTTATATAATTAGTGTTGAGTGGTAGTGAAATATTTATCGATTTTCATGATAGCTAGTTTGTTGATAAGGAATATTTAAGTATTTTAATATTAATATAATTTTATTTATTTAATATTGTTTATATTATGAGGGATAAGCTTCATATTATGTATAGAGTAAATTGTATTTAATTATAATTAGAGTAGAGTTAATAATGCTTTTCTTAATAAGTAGTTTAAATATAATTATGTTTTTTTTTTCAAGTAATATAATCATAAATGTTTATAAATTAATTTTAAGTAAATATAATGTTAGTATGAGTATTAATTAGGGTTATAAATTTAATTATTTTTAATAATAAATATATATTGTTTAATTAATAAAGTGAATTAAGGTAAAGGAATTCAGCAAATATTAATCTCGCCTGTTTATCAAAAACATCTCTCTTTGTATATTATAAATAAAGAGTTGGGCCTGCTCGGTGATATTAATTTAACAGCTGCGGTATTTTAACTGTACTAAGGTAGCATAATAGTTTGCCTTATAATTTGAGGCTAGAATGAATGGTTTGACGAAGTTTAATCTGTCTCTATTTTATTTTATAGAAATTAATTTTTATAGTGAGAAAGCTTAAATTTTTTAAAGGGACGAGAAGACCCTATTGAGCTTATAATTTTAGTTTATTATAAATAGTAATATTAAATAAATTTTAATTGGGGTGATTAAGGAATAAAAGGTGTTAAGTAAGAGTAACTTCCTTAGAATATATGTATATTTATAAATTAACCAATATAATATATTGCTTATAATATAGTTACCATAGGGATAACAGCGTAATTTATTTAGAGAGTTCTTATTAAAAAATAAGATTGCGACCTCGATGTTGGATTAAAGTAACCTTAAGGTGTAGAAGCTTTAATAGGTAAATCTGTTCGATTTTTAAAACTTTACATGATCTGAGTTCAGACCGGCGTGAGCCAGGTTGGTTTCTATCTTTTAAAAATATTAAATGGTTTCTTTTAGTACGAAAGGATCAAAGTTAACTGAATTATTAATTATAGTATTGATGTATTGTTTAAGGTTAATATAATTTAAATGGATAATGAATTACATTAAATGTATAAACATGTTCTGTTCTTATAGTGTATAATACTGCACATTAGATTTTCAATTTTTTAGAACACGTAATGTGTTGAGAATAATTTTATTAGTATAAATTAGTATATTTGTTTTCCAAACAAATGGTTTAAATATAGTTAAATAAAATACAAAATTTAACATAAGTTAATGTGTCTCACTTACATTGAGGAAATAATTAAATATAAATTAATTTTGAATAAAGTTGACAGAATAATGTGAATAATTTAGGTTTATTTTATGAGATTAATATCTTGCTTTATAAAGATTTTAAGTTAAGTAAACTGAAGACTTTCAAGGTCTTTTATGAATTGTATAGTTTAAATCTTGATGATTATAAAAGGAGAGATATTGCTTAGGGTTTTTATTTATATTTGTGGTGTTATTATTTTGTTATTTCAATGGAAACATATTTTGAATATAATATTAAGATTTGAAATTATAATATTAGGTGTTATTTTTTTTTTTTTGTTAAGATGAGGTGTAAATAGTAATGATTATAGTTTAATAATAGTGGTTGTTGTTTTTGGTGTATGTGAGGCTAGGTTAGGGTTATCTTTATTGGTAAGATTAGTTCGTGTTCATGGTAATGATTACGTAAAATCTTTAAATTTATATAAATTATAAATTATAAGTATTATTTTTGGTTTTTTGGGTTTAATGTTTTTGAAATTTATGTTGTGTTGAGAGGTGCGTTTTTGGGTTTTGATATTAATAAGGTTTTTTTCTTTGAAATTTTTAAATTTAGAAGTTTGGGGTAATGTTTATATAAATTATTTATATTGTGATAATATAAGAGGTATTTTAATAAATTTGACTTTTTGGATTAGGGGATTAATAATACTTGCAAGTAATTATTCAATTAAGATTATAAATAATAAAAGTGTTAATTTTTCTTTTGTAGTTTTAATATTATGTTTGATGGTAATTATATTTTTTATAAGATCTAATTTAATGTATTTTTATATTTTTTTTGAAATTTCTTTGATTCCTACTTTAATGTTAATTATTGGTTGAGGTTATCAACCAGAACGTTTACAAGCGGGTATATATATAATGTTATATACTATTAGAGCTTCTTTACCTTTATTATTGAGATTATTAGTGTTAGGTTGTTTATATAGATCTTTTAATATGGTTTTAGTTAGTTATTTGAGTTGTGAAGTGGTACTATATGAAGTTAATTTTTGTTTGTTTTTAGGTTTAATGATGGCTTTTTTAGTTAAATTACCTATATTTTCTGTACATTTATGATTACCGAAAGCTCATGTGGAGGCTCCTATTGCTGGTTCTATAATTTTAGCTGGAGTTTTATTAAAGTTAGGAGGTTATGGTATTTTGCGTTTATTAATGGTGTTTTTTTTGAATGATGTTTTTGTTAGTAAAGTATTAATAGTTATTGCTTTGTGAGGTGGCGTTGTTACTTCAATTATTTGTGTGGGCCAGAGGGATATTAAATCATTAATTGCTTATTCTTCTGTAGGGCATATAGGTATAATATTAGCTGGAGTTTTAAGTAAATTTATGTGAGGATGAGAAGGGGGTATATTAATAATGGTTTCTCATGGGTTTTGTTCTTCTGGTTTATTTTGTTTAGCTAATATAATTTATGAAAAGTTTAAAAGTCGTAGTTTATATTTATATGGAGGTATATTAAATATGAATTCTATTATATGCTTGTGATGATTTTTATTTTGTATTGGTAATATAGGAGCCCCTCCAAGTATTAACTTGGTTAGTGAAATTATATTATTTTGTTCAGTTTATATGTATAGTAGTATATTTATTATTATTATTATTATTATAGTTTTTTTAGGAGGTTTATATAATTTAATTATATTTATTAGAACTCAACATGGAAGATTAATAAATTATATAAATAGTAATTGTATTAATAATTTTAGTGAATATTTATTATTATTTCTTCATTTTTATCCAATATTATTTTTTATTTTGAATATTGGTTATTTAAATAAAATTTTTTTATTTTAAATTTAAATAGCTTAAATGTAGAGCATAACGTTGAAGGTGTTAAGGTGATTTTTGTAATCTTTAAATAGGTTTTACTGGGAAATATAAATTTTGAAAATTTATTAGAAGTGTTCGATTCACTTATAAACTTTATATCATAGTGTATGTGCACGCAAATTTTTGATTTTTGAAGTAAAAGTTCAATCCTTTTTGATGTAAGGTTTATATAGTTTATGGAAAAATATTGAATTGCAAATTCAAAGAAGCAATAGTTGCTTAAACTTATTAGAGTGGCAGATCAGTGCATAGGATTTAAGCTTCTATTAGGAAATATATTAAATATTTCTTCTAATAATGTTAGTGGAATTAATATCTAGAGTTGTTTCTTTTGTTTGTGCTCTTTTAGCTGTTGCTTTTTTTACTTTGTTGGAGCGAAAAGGTTTAGGATATTTTCAGATACGAAAAGGACCTAATAAGGTAGGTATTATAGGTTTACCTCAACCTTTGGCAGATGCTATTAAATTATTTAGAAAAGAGTTAGTTAAACCTACTTTGGTTAATATTTTTCCTTTTTTAATTTGTCCTTTTATAAGGCTGTTTTTGGGTTTAATGTTATGAATTTTATATAATAATTATTTTGTTTGTACTATAAGTGGGTTGAGGATACTTTTGTTTTTGTGTGTATCTAGATTAGGTGTTTATAGTGTAATAGGAGCTGGTTGGTTTTCTAATTCTAAGTATGCGTTGTTGGGTTCAGTTCGTGCTGTTGCTCAAAGTATTTCATATGAGGTTAGGATATCATTAATTCTTTTAAGTTGTTTAATTTTTGTAGGTAGAATAAGTTTGAGAATTCTAATAAAATATCAATATTTTGTTTGGATTATAATAGTAAATTTTTTTATGTTAATTATGTGGTTTGTTTCTTGTGTTGCTGAAACTCATCGTGCTCCTTTTGATTTTGCTGAAGGAGAATCAGAATTAGTTTCTGGATTTAATATTGAGTATGGAGGGATTGGGTTTGCTATTTTATTTATAGCTGAGTATAGGAATATTTTATTTATAAGTGTTTTAGTGGTTAGTTTATTTATAGGGGGTGTAATTTATGTAAGATTTTATGGGTTAGGTTTGTGTATGTTTGTAAGGTTAGTATCTTGGTTATTTATTTGGGTTCGTGCAAGTTATCCTCGATATCGTTATGATTTATTGATATATTTAATTTGAAAAAGATATTTACCTAGTGTTTTAAATATCTTGATTTTTTTAAGAGCGTTTATTTATTTAATAGTTTAACAGGAGATAATTTATTTTAAAATATTAACATTGGAAGTTAAAAATTGAGTGTTACTTATCTTTTGAATGAGTTTATTATTAATAATTTCTATAGGTTTTTCGTTAAGTAGTGTAAGTATAATAGTTATCCAGCCTTTAAGATTGGGTTTTATATTAATAAATATAGTTTTTTTTGTAAGTGTTATAATTAGTATAATTATTTTTAATTGATATGGTTATTTATTGTTTTTAGTTTATGTAGGTGGTATATTAGTAATATTTATGTATGTAATTAGTTTAATTCCCAATTTTATTTTTCTTTCTGGAAAGGTTTTTTTTTATTTTTTCGTTATTTTTATTAGATTTATATTAATAAATTTTTTTATATTAAAAGATAATATTAGAATTATCAATAAAAGTATATTGATATTTAATTATGATAATTTAAGGATAGGAGGGAGTAGAGTTATTATAATATATGATAATTTTTTTTGTTATTTATTATTAGGATTTGTTTTATTATTTGTATTGATTAGTGTTGTAAAAATTTGTTATTATTGTGAAGGACCTCTTCGTGTATTTAAGTTTAAATAAATGCTGAGTTCATTACGTAAAAATCATCCTGTTTTGAAAATTGTAAATAGAAGTTTGATTGATTTACCAGCTCCTATTAATTTATCTATATGATGAAATTTTGGATCTTTATTAGGGTTGTGTTTAGTAATTCAAATTATTAGTGGTTTATTTTTAGCTATACATTATACATCTTGTGTTGAAATGGCTTTTGATTCTGTTATTCATATTATGCGTGATGTTAATTATGGTTGAGTTCTTCGTTATATTCATGCTAATGGTGCTTCATTTTTTTTTATTTGTTTATATTTTCATGTAGCTCGTGGAATTTATTATGGTTCATATATAATAATGGAGACTTGAAATGTTGGTGTTTTGTTATTATTTTTAGTGATAGGTACCGCTTTTGTTGGTTATGTTTTACCTTGAGGACAAATATCATTTTGGGGTGCTACAGTTATTACTAATTTGGTGTCGGCTATCCCTTATGTAGGTGAAATGATTGTTTATTGGATTTGAGGAGGATTTTCTGTAGATAATGCTACTCTTAGTCGTTTTTTTTGTTTTCATTTTTTATTACCTTTTGTTTTAATTGGTATAGTAGGGTTACATTTTTTATTTTTACATCAAGGGGGTAGTAATAATCCTTTAGGTATTAATTCTAATTTAGATAAAATTCCTTTTCATCAATACTATAGTTATAAAGATTTATTTGGTTTTTTTATTATATTATTATTATTAATTGAGATTAGTATATTATTTCCTAATGTTTTGGGGGATTCAGAAAATTATATTCCTGCAAATCCTTTGTTGACTCCTTTACATATTAAACCTGAGTGATATTTTTTGTTTGCTTATGCAATTTTACGTTCTATTCCTAGAAAATTAGGAGGTGTTGTAAGTTTAGTAATATCTATTTGTGTATTATTTTTTTTGCCTTTTCTTCATATTAAAGGTTGTCGTGGTTGTGGTTATAATTTATTTATACAATTAAATTTTTGGTGGTTAGTTGGTTGTTTTTTTTTGTTGACTTGAATTGGGGGTTGTCCTGTAGAATACCCATATGAATTTATTGGTCAAATTTTTAGAGTAATGTGATTTCTACTTTATTTAGTTCGTCCTTTTTTAGATCTATTATGACTTTATATTTTAGACTATTAGAATTATAAAGATAAAAATCTAATTTTGGTTTACAAGACCAAGGTTTTTATTAAACTATTATAACTTATCATTTGTAGTTAATATTTGGTTTAATTGTTTTTATTTTGTTAATTATATAAAGGTTATTGGTATTTCATCATATAATAGATGTGTTAATTATTAGAATTGATCAGAATATAAAAAAAAGGAATAGTCAATTAATAGGAGATAATTGTGGCATAAAAAAGTACTACTAAATATAGTAATTTAAAATTGACAATTTTATGTTATTTATTAACTAACTTTTCTTAAGAATTTATTATTATATTTAATCATTTGATGAAATATTTTATATTAACAATTTCTAGTGTAATTGGTATAAATGAGTGATTAGCTCCACAAATTTCTGAACATTGGCCATAGTAAATTCCAGGACGGGTTGGGTATAATATTAATTGATTTAAACGTCCTGGAATAGCATCAACTTTTACCCCTAAAGATGGAACGGTCCATGAATGAATTACATCTGCTGATGACACAATAATACGTGTATTTGTTTTTATAGGTAAAATTAAATGATGATCAGTTTCTAATAAGCGGAATTGTCCTAGGTTTAATTCATTAGTTGGAATTATATAAGAGTCAAATTCAATATCTATAAAATCTGAGTATTCATAACTTCAATATCATTGGTGCCCTATTGATTTGATTGTGATTAAAGGTTGGTTTGTTTCATCTAATAAATATAGTAATCGTAAGGAAGGAAGAGCAAGAAAGAGTAAAATTAAGGCTGGGGCAACTGTTCAAATGGTTTCAATTTTTTGTCTTTCAGTGATATTCAGACATGAAAATTTATTGGTTATTAAAATAAAGGATATGTATATTACTATAGTTAAAACTATAGTAATAGCAAATATAGCGTGATCATGAAAGAAAATAATTTGTTCTATTAAAGGAGAACAAGCGTCTTGAAATCCTAATTGTCCTCAATAGGTCATTTAAATATATAGTGCTCCGGTTTCTGATAGTCTATGGAAATCAACTGGTAGTCGATTATCTCATTCTAATGACGTTGTTAAATGATTTGATCAAATGATTGTTCGTTGTGAAATTAATCTTTCTCATACAATAAAAATAAAAAAAAGTACACTTGTTAGTGATAATATAGATCCTATAGAAGATACTATATTTCATTTAGTATAACAATCTGGGTAATCAGAGTATCGTCGAGGTATTCCTGCTAAACCTAAAAAATGTTGGGGAAAGAAGGTTAGATTTACTCCTACAAATATGGTTAGAAAGTGTGCTTTTGTTCATTGTTGATTTAAAGTTAAACCTGTTACTAAAGGGTATCAATGATTAAATCCTCCAAATAAAGCAAATACGGCTCCTATAGATAAAACATAGTGAAAGTGTGCTACTACGTAATAAGTATCATGAAGTATAATATCTAGTGATGAATTAGATAATACAATACCAGTTAATCCTCCTAATGTAAATAAAAAGATAAAGCCTAATGCTCATAGTATAGGAGTATTATATTTTACGGGGGATCCATAAATTGTAGCTAGTCAACTAAATACTTTGATTCCTGTAGGAATTGCAATAATTATAGTTGCTGAAGTGAAATAAGCTCGTGTATCTACATCTATACCTACTGTAAATATATGATGGGCTCATACAATAAAACCTAGTAAGCCAATAGATAATATTGCATAAATTATTCCTAAGGCCCCAAAAATTTCTTTTTTAAGTGAGTGATGAGACACAATATGGGAAATAATACCAAAAGCAGGTAAAATTAAAATATAAACTTCTGGATGACCAAAGAATCAAAAAAGGTGTTGATATAAAATAGGATCTCCTCCTCCTCTGGGATCAAAGAAAGTGGTGTTAAAATTGCGATCGGTAAGTAGTATTGTAATTGCTCCTGCTAATACTGGTAATGATAATAATAATAAAATAGCAGTAATGAAAACGGATCATACAAATAAAGGTAATCGTTCTATTTGTAGACCTTCTCATCGTATATTTATAATAGTTGTAATAAAGTTAATAGCACCTAAAATAGAGGATACTCCTGCTAGATGGAGTGAAAAAATAGCTAAATCTACAGAGGGTCCTGCATGGGAAATATTACTGGATAGCGGAGGGTAAACAGTTCATCCTGTACCTGCTCCTCTTTCTACAGCTGAAGAAGCTAAGAGTAATGTTAATGATGGAGGTAATAATCAAAATCTTATATTATTTATACGTGGGAAAGCTATATCAGGAGCTCCTAATATTAAAGGTACTAGTCAATTGCCAAATCCTCCAATTATAATAGGTATTACTAAAAAGAAAATTATTACGAAACCATGTGCAGTTACTACTACATTATATAATTGATCATCATTTAATAATGAACCGGGTTTTCCTAATTCAGTTCGAATTATTAGACTTAATGAGGTTCCTAATAAACCAGATCAAATACCAAAAATAAAATATAAAGTACCAATATCTTTATGATTTGTGGAAAATAGTCATCGCATAATTTATAAATATAATAATGATAGGGTAAATAATAAAACTTCTTATTAAATTTAGTGAGATTAATGGGTTGGTTAGTTGGTTGTTTTTTTTTGTTTTAAATATTGAGTATGATTTAATTATTAATATTAGTGATATATTTAAATAGAAGTATAAGCTAATTAAGGTTCCTAGTAATAGAAATATAGGTAGAATATATAATTTTATATTAATTAAAGAGATTAATATGATTAATTTAGATATAAATCCTAATAGTGGAGGTAATCCTGCAAGAGATAAAATTAAAGAAATAATAATTATATTAATGTTATTTTTTTGTCCTAATATAAATAGGTGATTGCCTAATTGAGAGTTAATTAAATATAATAAAGGAATAGAGATGATAATATAATTAATAAAATAAAATAATGTGAGTGAATTATTAAAAATAATTATTGATAGTATTCAACCTAAATGAGAGATTGAAGAGTATGTAATGATTAATTGCAAGTTAGTTTGATTGAGTGCTATTATTCTTCCTATTAATGTAGATAGAATAGAGACGGTTATAATTATTATAAAATTAGAATTTATTAACCTTAATATAAATAAAGGAGCTAATTTTTGTCATGTTAATAATAAAAATAAAATTCTTCAGGGTATTTGTTTTCTAATATTAGGAAGTCAGAAGTGTATAGGAGCCCCTCCAAGTTTTAGTGTTAAGGATAATAAAATTAAGATTCTTATTATATTATTAAATATAGAATATCATGTTAAATTATAAATATATATAATAATAGACCCAAAGATTAATATTCTAGAACTTATTCTTTGAATGATAAAATATTTTATTGATGCTTCAGCTTCTAATATTTTACCTTTAATATTTATTAAAGGTAGAAATCTTATTAGGTTTAATTCTAGACCTATTCATATAGTTAATCAATGGGAAGAAGAGAGAGATAGTATAGTGCCTAAAATTATAATTGAAATAAATAAAAAATTAGAAGGAAAAAATTTATTATTCATAAAAGGTAGAACAATTTCGAGTTGCTCAAAATAAAGTTAGCAGCCTTATTTTATTTCCTAAATTACCTTTTTATTTTAGTCAGTTTAAAGAGCCTTGGTTTCATTCATGAAGTAGACCTATTAATAAGATAATTAAAAATATAATAGATCTTGTTAAAGGTCAGTGTGTATTTGATTTTATAATATGTATTGTTAAGGGTATTAATAAAATAATTTCTACATCAAAAATTAAAAAGATTACTGCTAATAAAAAAAATCGTATAGAAAAGGGAGCACGAGTGTGAATAGAGGGGTCAAATCCACATTCAAAAGGGGAATTTTTTTCTCGATCTTTGTATGATCGTTTATTAATTATTAAGCCTAAAATTAATAAAAACATATTTAAGATAATTAAAATAATAGTATAAAATATAAAAGTTAACATAAACACAGAAGGGTTACCTTATAATTTATAACATCAATATAATCCGTTCATACCGGCGCAGTGTCCCAGCGAAGTAATAAAATTACAATTTTTTAATTAACAGTTAAATGCCTCTGTTTTGGCTTTTCACTGTGGTATAAAAGAGTATCTTTCTTTATGAGTGCAAATCATATCTTCTATATAAAGTATAATACCTTAAGATCCTCATCAATAAATACAAGTATATAAAATTAATCATACTACGTCTACAAAGTGTCAATATCATGCAGCTGCTTCGAAACCAAAATGGTGGTTAGTCGAGAAATGGTAGTAAATAATACGTGCTAAACAGGTTATTAAGAATATTGATCCAATAATTACATGTAGACCGTGAAATCCTGTGGCCACAAAAAAGGTGGAACCATAAACACTATCTGAAATAGAAAATGAGGCTTCTAAATATTCTTCTGCCTGTAAAATAGTGAAGTATATTCCTAGTGTTACGGTAAGGATTATAGATTGAATAGAGTCTTTATGATTTCCAAATATTAAGGAATGATGGGCTCATGTAACTGTAACTCCTGATGCTAATAAAATAGCGGTGTTTAATAAAGGTACTTGAAATGGGTTTAGAGGATTAATATAAATAGGGGGTCAGCATGCTCCAATTTCTGTATTTGGGGCTAATCTTCTGTGGAAATAAGCTCAAAAAAAAGCAAAGAAGAAACATACTTCTGATGTAATAAAAAGGATTATACCTATTCGTATACCTAAAGATACTTTTATGGTATGGAATCCTTGAAAAGTTCTTTCTCGAATGATGTCTCGTCATCATTGGAATATTGTTATTAAAATTAAAAATAAACCAATCAACAATCTATAAATGTTTTGATTATGAAATCATGATGTTAATCCAATGGTTAAAAACATAGCTCCTAAAGAACCTGTTAGAGGTCAAGGACTAAATTCTACAAGATGAAAAGGATTTCGAGTCAT